CATACAATGTAATGTGAGTTAACAACACTATACTAACACACATCGCCACTTGTATTATGGCGTCAGTCGAGTTTTACCTGTTTAAGGGTCTAACAGGACTATTAGGACTTGCATGTATAAAACGAGTTAAGGTTGATAGTAAAGTCAGGGCCAAATTTTTATGCCTGCGGAATATTATCGGGATTTATCTTAACATCTTCGGTGACATGCTTTAGTTTAAGATACGCTAGTTATACAATGTAATGTGAGTTAACAACACTATATACTAACACATATCGCTACTTGTTTAAGACGTCAATCGAGCCTTACCTGGTTTAGGGGTTTAACAGGATTTATTAGGACTCGCGGGGCGTAGGGGGTAGGGGGGTTTACCGCGCGCGCGCCACCGGGGGAATCTTAGAGGGAGATGTAATAGCAGCACTATAGTTATGTACTTGATAGAGATATATGTAGTTATTTCAGGTATGTCATTACAGCATTACATATTAATTTGCTCTTCATAAAAATAGTGCAACCTTGAAAGATTGTTGAATGCCTACATGAAATATGCCAGGTGAAAGTGATCCTAAAAAAAGAAAAACCCATGCCTATAAAAGAACGCCTTGGCTTGGGGGGTGCTTGCTACGGCGGAGTTCCACCATTAAGTGATGTCAGATATAGTTCACAGTATGAGGGATTTTAGACGTATGGACCTGAAATAGGAACCAGATGCCAGTAATAGTGCAAGTTGTGTGACCCCCACAAGTTTTGTCCCTGATCGTTCAAGGACCGTGTATCTTAAGGTATATAGGGATGGTGGTCTCTTACTACATTAAATAATTGTTTAGCGATTATAGCTGGGGAACGCATAGAAAATGGTTATATGGAGGTAATAGGAATTATGCAATTACCCATTTTAATATAAATTATTTATGAGTTTGAATGAAAATGGTTTATGTACAGCTTCTTATAATATTTTAAACAAAAATGTTTGATGTAGGATATATGTTGATATTTTATGTAATGAACTAAACCATGATGTAAAATTATACATAATATGTACTAAACCATGGTGTTGAATTATGCATATTATGTACTATACCATAGCAAATTAATGTATGTCGAAGGATATTTAGTTAAGGTTACAGAGAATAGTTTAATTAAGAATTCTAGCTTTGGGAGCTAGAGGTGGGAGTTAAAATCTCTTTTCTCTGGCACTAAGAGGGGTCCAACCCTCAATCTCCGGATTACAAGACCGGTACTTTATGGTTAAGCTATTAGAGCATTTAAAATTAATAATTTTGTTTTCTAATCAACCTGTTAATGGGTTAAAGATTAAAAATAGGGAGAAGTACAAGACGGAGGCGATTTGTCCAATAATAATGAAGGGGTGCTCGACCGGTATTCCGCCGATTCAGGTCAGGATGGCCACGTCTGCCACGAGGGCTCAAAATAATAGCTGGGAGAGGGGGCGGAAGGCGAGGCCCCGCTGTTTCGAGGTGTGTAGGAGGGGGATGACTATGAGTACTATAATTGAGAAAAGTAGTGCTAATACTCCCCCGAGTTTGTTGGGGATTGATCGTAGGATCGCATAAGCAAATAAAAAGTATCACTCAGGTTTAATGTGGGGCGGGGTTACGAGGGGATTGGCGGGGGTAAAGTTTTCGGGGTCACCAAGGAGATTGGGGGAGAAGAGGGCCAGGGAGGCAAGGGCTACAATGAGGGCTGCAAAGCCAAGGAGGTCTTTGTATGAAAAGTAGGGGTGAAATGAGATTTTGTCGGCATCAGAATTTAGCCCGGTTGGGTTATTGGACCCGGTTTCGTGTAAAAATAGGGCGTGTAGTAGTGTTGCCGCAATAATTGCAAATGGGAGGAGGAAGTGGAATGCAAAAAATCGGGTTAATGTTGCATTATCTACGGAGAAGCCGCCTCAAATTCATTGTACAAGGGCATCTCCTATATAAGGTACGGCGGATAAAAGGTTTGTGATTACTGTAGCACCTCAAAAGGATATTTGTCCTCATGGTAATACATAGCCCACAAACGCAGTCATTATTACTAGTAATAACAGGATTACTCCGGTGTTTCAGGTTTCTTTATAAAGGTAGGAGCCATAGTATAGGCCTCGTCCGATGTGTAAGTAGATACAAATAAAGAAGAAAGAGGCTCCGTTGGCATGTAGGTTACGGATGAGTCACCCGTAGTTTACATCTCGGCAGATGTGGGCAACGGAGGAAAAGGCTGTTGAAATATCGGAGGTGTAGTGTATAGCTAAAAATAGTCCGGTTAAAACCTGTATAATGAGGCACAATAGTAATAATGAGCCGAAGTTTCATCATGCGGAGATGTTGGAGGGGGCAGGGAGATCAATTAGTGCATTGTTGGTGATTTTAAATAGGGGGTGGGTTTTTCGGGTGACCATGGTTCTCATAGTTGAATTACAACGGTGGGTTTTCGAGTCATTAGTCCTGGTTGAAGTCCGGGTGAGAATTATGATATATTTTCTTGATTTATTTTTGTTAAGTTTAGTAGTGGGGTTGGTGGGGGTTGCCTCTAATCCTGCGCCTTATTTTGCTGCTCTGGGGCTGGCGGTAGCGGGCGGGGTTGGGTGTGGGGTATTAGTTGGGCATGGGGGGTCATTAGTTGGTTTAATATTATTTTTAATTTATTTAGGCGGAATGTTGGTAGTGTTTGCATATTCGGCGGCTTTGGCGGCCGAGCCCTTTCCTGAAACGTGGGGGGCAGGGTCAGTAAAAGTTTATGTTTTAACATATTTATTAGGGGCAGGGGCTGTGGTGTGATGGTTTTGGGGTAAGTGTGGGGGATATTGGGTTGTTGATGAATTTAAAGAGTTTTTTGTAGTGCGTGGGGATGTTGGCGGAGTTTCTTTGATATATTCTGTTGGTGGGGGGATATTAGTGGTGTGTGCATGGGTATTACTATTATGTCTTTTTGTGATTTTGGAGTTGACTCGGGGTTTAAGCCGGGGGGCGCTTCGGGCGGTTTAGGTTGCGGAGATCAGCGCAATAATTAGGGCGGTGGAGATAAGATAAAAAGTCAAGTAAACTTTGATGATGTTAGTATTATTATCAAATATTGCGGACAGGGTGTGATGTATAGGATGAAGTCCTTTAGGGCCTATTTCTATTCATTGTCGGTCAAGTTTCGTGGCCTGTTTTCCCAGGGTGAGGTTGAGTTTAGGGATGGAGCGGTGTATAATTGAGGGGAAGAATCCTAGTATGTTAGAGAAGTTGTGGGGGATCAAGAGGGAGGTAATTTTAATTTGTTTAGATGTTGTTGTGGCTAGTGCTAGGGCAATAATAAGACCTAGAATTGTTACTGCCAGGGCAGCCATTTTAAGAGAAAGGGGCATCGTTATAACAGGGGGTTTATGTGGGAGAAAGTTGGAGGTAATGATTAGGCCAGCGACGATGCTTCCTCAGGCTAGGCGTTCGATAGGTGCAATTACTGCAGGATTATTTTCATTAATGGGGGATAGCGCTGAGAACCGAGGAGAGCCCATGGTTACGAAGAAGATGACTCGGAGGCTATACACTGCAGTAAATGAGGTGGCGATTAGTGTTAAAGTTAGGGCTCAGGCGTTCAGGTAGGAGGTGTTAAGGGCTTCAAGGATTGCATCTTTTGAGAAGAACCCTGTTAGGAAGGGTATGCCTGTGAGTGCGAGGCTGCCAATAATAAGGCAAGAGGAGGTGAGTGGCATCAGTTTATGTAGTCCTCCTATTTTTCGGATGTCTTGTTCATCATTAAGGCTATGAATAATCGAGCCAGAGCATAGAAAGAGTATGGCCTTAAAGAAAGCGTGAGTGCAAATATGTAGAAAGGCCAATTGTGGTTGGTTTAGTCCAATGGTAACCATTATTAATCCCAATTGGCTGGATGTTGAGAATGCTACAATTTTTTTGATGTCATTTTGGGTGAGGGCGCAGGCTGCGGTAAATAGGGTTGTTAGGGCACCTAAGCAGAGGCAGATGGTAAGAGCTAATTGGTTGTATTCTATTAAGGGGTGAAGTCGGATCAATAGAAAAATACCTGCGACAACTATTGTGCTTGAATGCAGTAGGGCTGAGACCGGGGTGGGGCCCTCTATTGCTGATGGTAATCAAGGGTGTAGTCCAAATTGGGCAGATTTTCCTGCGGCAGCCAAGATAAGACCCAGTAGTGGTATGGTTATGTCAAAATCTTTGGATAACAAAAAGATTTGTGGAATTTCTCAGGAGTTGAGGTTTGTTGCGATTCATACAATAGTTAAAATTAAACCCACGTCTCCTACTCGGTTATAGATGACTGCTTGAAGGGCTGCTGTATTAGCGTCGGCTCGGCCGTGCCACCACCCAATTAATAGAAAAGATATAATGCCGACGCCCTCTCAGCCGATAAAGAGTTGAAATATGTTGTTGGCGGTAACTAGAATAATTATTGCTACCAGGAATATTAATAAATATTTAAAGAATCGGCTTAGGTGGGGGTCCGAGTGTATATATCATAGTGCAAACTCTAGAATAGATCATGTTACATATAGGGCAACGGGGGTGAAGATAAGTGAATAGTGGTCAAATTTAAAGCTAATATTAATATCAAAGTTTATAATATTTATCCAGTTTCAGGTGGTAATAACACTTTCGGTTCCTTGGTCTAGAAAAATAATAAGGGGGATAGTGTTAATAAAAAATGCGGCGCTTACGGCGGTCTTAGCGTGTTTTAGGGCCCATTCTTGGGTTAATGGATTTGGGGTCAGTGTCATTATAAGAGGCCATATTAAAATTATTAGGGTAAGGAGTAGGGTTGTAGTTATAATAATATTTACCATAGCTTATACTTGGAGTTGCACCAAGAGTTTTTGGTTCCTAAGACCAACGGATGAGCTATTATCCTTTAGAAGCTTTGAATGAGCCACGGAATTTAACCGTGGTTATAGGGATTAGCAGTCTCTATTGCTTCAGGCCTCTTTCGGTGGATAAGGGGGGTTTAACCCCTGTTTTTAGAACCACAATCTAATGTTTTGTGTTAAACTATATCTACAATATCATCAGCCCCACATGATCTCAGGTTTTATAGTAAGGAGGGCAATTGGTAGGAGGTGGAGGGTTATTAGGAGATGTTCTCGTGTGTGGAATGGTTGTAAATTAATGATGTGTTGGGGAAGTGGGCCTCGTTGAGTTATTAAGAAGAGGTACAGGGAGTAGGCCGCGGTAATAAGTGTGCCTGCTCCGGTTAAAATTAAGGTTCAAGGGGACCAGTTAAATAGAGCAGTAATGATCACAAGTTCTCCTATCAGGTTGGGGAGAGGGGGGAGGGCCAGGTTTGCTAAGTTGGACAGGAACCATCAAATAGCGGTTAATGGAAAAATAATTTGTAATCCTCGTGCTAGGATTATTGTTCGGCTATGGGTGCGTTCATATGTAGTATTGGCCAGGCAGAAGAGGGCGGATGAGATTAGGCCGTGTGCAATTATTAATACGAGGGCACCAGTAAAACCCCATGGGGTTTGAATCAGGATTCCTCCTGCAACGAGGCCTATATGACTAACAGAGGAATAGGCAATCAATGATTTTAGGTCTGTTTGTCGTAAGCAGATGGAGCCGGTTATTAGTACACCCCATAAGGCTAGTGCAAGGATGGGGTATACTATGTTTTGGGATAATGGGTCTAGTATAATTATTATTCGTATTATACCGTACCCCCCAAGTTTTAGTAAAATAGCTGCTAGTACTATGGATCCTGCGACTGGGGCCTCTACATGGGCTTTTGGTAATCAGAGGTGAATACCATAGAGGGGTATTTTTACTAAGAAAGCAAGTAAGCAGCCTGCTCATCAAATTTTATCTCCTCAGGAGCTAAGCATGAGGGGTTGTGAGTGTTGGATAACTGGTATTGAAAGAGACCCTGTTGTTTGGTGGAGGAGAAGAAGTGCAACTAGAAGGGGGAGAGAGCCTGCCAAAGTATAAAACAGAAAGTAGGTTCCGGCGCTGAGTCGTTCAGCTTGATTACCCCAGCGGGTGATAATAATTAGGGTGGGGATAAGGGTTGCTTCAAATATAATATAAAATATAATGATTTCGGTGGCTCCAAATGCCATAATTAAAAAGGCTTGCAGTGAAGTTAGCAGAGTAATATAGTTCCGTTGGCGGGCAATGGGCTCAGCTTTGATGTGATTTTGGCTGGCCAGAATTATAAGGGGTAATAATCAGCAGGTAAGGACTAATAGTGGGGTCGATAAGGGGTCTGTGCCCAGGTATAAATTAGAGGAAGTTCAGCCTGTTTCTGAGGACCAATTAATTCAGTTGAGACTGGCCAGGGCAATAATTAAGCTTTGAAGGGTTGTAGTGGTTCAAAGTCATTTGGGGGGGGAGAGTCAAATGGTAGGAAATAGCATAATTGTTGGAATTAAAATTTTTAGCATTGTAGTAAGTTTAAGGCTTGTAGGCGGTCTGTTCCGTGGGTTCGGGCGGTGGCAACTAGTAAAGCTAGGCCAGCACTAGCTTCACAGGCAGAAAAAGCCAGTAATAGGATCGGGGCGGCAGAGAAGGCAGTAGATTCTAGTTGCAACATTCATAGGGCCAGGGCAATAAATAAAGATAGTATTATGCCCTCTAAACATAATAGGGCGGAGAGCAGGTGGGTGCGGTGAAATGCTAGTCCTGTGAGTCCTAGAATAAATGCTGAGGCAAAGCTAAAGTAGGCGGGTGTCATAAGGGGGCCGCGGATTTTAACTGCGGTTTTCTGAGTCGAAATCAGAGGTCTTGTTTGGACTAGCCCCCTACTCAGCCCATTCTAGGCCTCCTTGTTTTCATTCATAGATTAAGCCTAGAGTAAGTATAATTAAAATAGTAGCGGCTCATAGAAGGGTGCCGGCTGGGCCTGGGAGTTGGTTTCCTCAGGGGAGGGGCAGGAGCAGGGCAATTTCTAGGTCAAATAGTAAGAATAGAATAGCGACAAGAAAAAAGCGCAGGGAGAAGGGCAGGCGCGCAGAGCCTAATGGGTCAAAGCCACATTCATATGGGGACAATTTTTCTGCATCGGGGTTTATTTGTGGCAGTCAGAAGGACACTATAGCTAACACAACAGAAAGAATAGTAATAATAAGTGCAATTACTATGATTAAGTTCATTATCTTTCCTTGGGCTTTAACCAAGGCTGGATGATTGGAAGTCATTCGTACTAATTTTAATACTAGAAAGATTAGGAGCCTCATCAGTAAATAGAAACATATAAGAAGAGCCATACAACGTCTACGAAGTGCCAGTATCAGGCGGCTGCTTCAAACCCGAAATGGTGTTCTGATGTGAAGTGGTATTGGATTTGGCGAAGGAGGCAAACGGCAAGGAAGGTTGAGCCAATAATGACGTGAAGCCCGTGGAAGCCCGTTGCTACAAAGAAGGTTGAGCCGTAGACTCCGTCTGCAATGGTGAAAGGGGCTTCATAGTATTCTATGGCTTGAAGGGCTGTAAAATAGAACCCCAGGAGAATTGTTAGGGCGAGGGACTGAACTGCTTGTTTGCGCCCCCCTTCTATTAGGCTGTGGTGGGATCATGTTACAGTTACACCAGATGCTAATAGAACTGCAGTATTAAGAAGGGGGACCTCAAATGGGTCTAGTGGGGTGATACCGGTTGGGGGTCAGCAGCCCCCAAGGTCAGGGGTGGGGGCCAGGCTAGAGTGGTAGAAAGCTCAGAAAAATCCTAGAAAGAAGAATACTTCAGAGGTAATAAATAAAATTATTCCGTATCGCAGGCCTTTTTGGACAGGGGGTGTGTGGTGTCCTTGAAAAGTACCTTCTCGGATGATATCTCGTCATCATTGACACATTGTAAGCAGCATTAGAATTAATCCTAGTGTTATAAGAATGGCTGAGTGGAAGTGGAATCAGATTGCTAGGCCTGATGTTAGTAGAAGTGCAGCGATTGCGCCGGTTAAGGGCCATGGGCTTGGGTCAACCATGTGGTATGCATGTGCTTGGTGGGCCATTATACGTTTTCTTGTAAATATAAGCTTAGTAGGAGAACAAACACATAGGCCTGAATAACTGCCACTGCGACTTCCAGAAGTGTAAGCATTACCAGAAGGATGGCGGTGAGGGTTGCTACTGTGGTTATTATGGGTATTAGGGTAATAGTTGCTGTTGAGATTAGTTGAATTAGCAGGTGGCCGGCTGTGAGGTTGGCTGTGAGTCGAACCCCAAGCGCCAAGGGGCGAATAAATAGGCTAATAGTCTCAATAATAATTAAGATTGGGATTAGAAGGGCAGGAGTTCCTTCTGGTAAGAGGTGGCCCAGGGACACAGTGGGTTGAGTTCGGAGACCAATAATGACTGTGGCCAATCATAATGGTACAGCTAGTCCCATATTTAGGGATAGTTGTGTTGTAGGGGTAAATGTATATGGTAAAAGCCCCAATATATTTAAAGTAAGGATAAAGATTATAAGGGAGGTTAAGATTAATGCTCACTTATGTCCGCCTTGATTTAGTGGAGTAAGTAGTTGTTGCGTAAAAGTTTTAATAAATCAGTTTTGTAAGGAAATTAGTCGATTATCTTGGTATCGGTTGGCTGGAGTCGGAATTAAAATTCAGGGAAAAGTGAGTGCAATAGCAATCAAGGGAATGCCTAGTTGTGTGGGGCTTATAAATTGGTCAAATAGGTTTAGTGCCATGGTCAAGCTCAGGTGTTGGATTTAAGTTTTTCGGCACTTAGTGTTGTAATTTCATTTGTGAAGGTGTGTTTTAAGACTTTGCTCGGAATTACTGTTAGGAAGATTAATCATGAGAATACAAGGATTATAAATCATTGATCGGGGTTTAGTTGTGGCATATCATTAGAGGCGGTTGGGGGCCGCCAATCTTTAGCTTAAAAGGCTAACGCTAATCCCTATTTAGCTTTCTAGTGAGGCGTCTTCAAGTATTAAAGAGGATCAGTTTTCAAAGTGCTCTAGGGGGATGGCTTCTACAACAATGGGTATAAAACTGTGATTGGCTCCGCAAATTTCGGAGCACTGTCCATAAAATACTCCGGGGCGGGAGGTGATAAAGGATGTTTGATTTAGTCGTCCTGGGACCGCATCCATTTTGATGCCTAGTGCGGGCACGGCCCAAGAGTGTAGAACATCTTCGGCTGAGATTAGCACTCGAATTGGGGATTCTATGGGGATTACTATTCGGTGGTCTGTTTCGAGGAGTCGAAATTGTCCGGGAAAAAGGTCTTGTGTGGGGACTATGTAGGAGTCAAAAGCCAGGTTTTCATAGTCAGTATATTCATAGCTTCAGTATCATTGATGGCCCATGGCTTTTACTGTTAAGTGGGGGTCATTTACTTCATCTATTAGATAAAGAATTCGCAGGGAAGGAAGGGCAATTAAAATAAGGATTACTGCTGGGAGGATGGTTCAAATAATTTCAATCTCTTGAGAATCCAGGATATACTTATTGGTGAGCTTGGTAGTAACTATAACAACAATAATATATAAGACTAAGGTGCTAATTAGGAAAACAATTATTAAGGCATGATCGTGGAAGTGCAGAAGTTCTTCTATTACAGGGGAGGCCGCGTCTTGGAATCCTAGTTGTGAGGGATGTGCCATTGAGCTGTGAAGCTTAAGATACGCAGGGGTCTAACCTACAGCTTTGTCTTGACAAGGCAGGGTATTTAATTATACTAGTATCTTATAGAAGAAAGTGGCAGAGTGGTTATGTAACTGGCTTGAAACTAGTTTATGGGGGTTCGATTCCTTCCTTTCTCGTTAATTTGTTTGTACCTGTACGAAGGCCGGCTCTTCAAAGGTGTGGTAGGGCGGAGGACACCCATGTAGTCATTCTACGTTTGTTGCGGTGAGTTCAACAGATAGAACTTCTCGTTTGGCGGCGAAGGCCTCCCATAGAATATATAAGAACATTACAACTGCTACTAGTGATACTAAGGATCCAATAGAGGAAATAATGTTTCATAGGGAGTAAGCGTCAGGGTAGTCTGAGTATCGTCGTGGTATCCCGGCAAGGCCTAAGAAGTGTTGTGGGAAGAAGGTAAGGTTTACTCCTACAAATATTGTTCCGAAGTGAATTTTTGTTCAGGTGCCATGTATTGTGTATCCCGTGAATAAAGGAAATCAGTGTACGAAGGCGCCCATGATGGCGAAGACGGCACCCATTGATAGTACGTAGTGGAAGTGGGCTACTACATAGTAGGTATCATGTAGTACAATATCTAAAGATGAGTTAGCTAAAACAATTCCGGTTAGGCCTCCCACGGTGAATAGAAAAATAAAGCCCAAGGCCCATAACAGGGGTGTTTCTCATTTAATTGATCCTCCATGTAAAGTGGCAAGTCAACTAAATACTTTTACCCCTGTTGGGATCGCAATGATTATTGTTGCGGATGTGAAGTATGCTCGGGTGTCTACGTCTATTCCTACGGTGAACATGTGATGGGCTCATACGATAAAGCCTAGAAGGCCAATGGCCATTATAGCTCACACCATTCCTATGTAGCCGAATGGTTCTTTTTTACCGGCGTAGTAGGCAACAATATGGGAAATCATGCCAAAACCTGGTAAGATTAAGATATATACTTCTGGGTGGCCGAAGAATCAGAAAAGGTGTTGGTAGAGGATTGGGTCCCCCCCGCCTGCGGGGTCAAAGAATGTGGTATTTAGATTCCGATCGGTTAAAAGTATTGTGATGCCGGCGGCGAGTACTGGGAGGGATAAAAGTAGAAGGACAGCTGTAATTAAAACGGCTCATACGAATAAGGGTGTTTGGTATTGTGAGATTGCGGGGGGTTTTATGTTGATAATGGTTGTAATAAAATTGATGGCCCCCAGAATAGATGAGACTCCTGCGAGGTGGAGGGAGAAGATGGTTAAATCTACAGAGGCTCCTGCATGGGCAAGGTTTCCGGCAAGGGGGGGATATACAGTCCATCCTGTTCCGGCCCCAGCTTCAACCCCCGAAGAGGCAAGAAGTAGGAGGAAGGAGGGAGGGAGGAGTCAAAAGCTTATGTTATTTATTCGGGGGAAGGCTATGTCTGGGGCCCCAATTATTAGGGGCACGAGCCAGTTGCCGAATCCTCCAATTATCACTGGTATCACTATAAAGAAAATTATTACAAAGGCATGAGCGGTAACAATTACATTATAAATTTGATCGTCGCCTAGAAGGGCCCCGGGCTGAGCTAACTCTGCTCGGATAAGCAGGCTAAGGGCGGTGCCAACTATCCCGGCTCAGGCACCAAATACTAAATAAAGGGTGCCAATATCTTTGTGGTTGGTTGAGAAAAATCAGCGTGTGGTTGTCACAGGTAGGATGGCCGAGAGTTAGGCGTTGGATTGTAGCTCCATGAACAAAGGTTGAAGTCCTTTTCTTATCACGGCCTTGTGGTGAATAGCACATTAGATTGCAAGTCTAAAGAAGTAGGTAGATAGCCTACCGGGGCTTTCCCCGCCTTTTAGCCGGGAGGCGGGGAAAGTAGATGAATGCTCGCTGGCTGGAGCGCTTAGCTGTTAACTAGGAATTTGTAGGATCGAGGCCTTCTCATCTAGAAAGGCTTTAGCTTAATTAAAGTGTCTGGGTTGCATTCAGAAGATGTGAGATAGAGTCTTGCAAGTCTTAACAGGGATTAGGAGATTTTCACTCCTACTTAAAGCTTTGAAGGCTTTTGGTCTTGATGTTATCCTAAATCTCTAATTGATTAGTGTGTGGGCTAGGGGGGTGAGGGGAAGAAGTAGTAGGGTTATAATTATTATGGCGGCCAGGGGGGCGGTGGTTTGTGTATTTTGTACGCGTCAGGGGGCGGAGGAGTTGGTTGTATTAGGAGAAATTGTTAATGTTATAGCGTAGCATAGTCGCAGGTAGAAGTATAAACTTAATAGGGCGCTGAGTGCCATTATAGTTGCGGGGAGAGGTAGTCCTTGTGTGGTGAGTTCTTGCAGAATCAACCATTTTGGCATAAAGCCTGTTAGGGGGGGGAGCCCTCCTAATGATAGTAATGCGAGGGCAGCCATAGCTGTAATGGTTGGGGACTTAGTTCAGGTTATTGCTAGGGTATTAATTTTTGTGGTACTTATTAACTTGAATGTTAGGAAGGTTGCTGATGTCATAATGATATAAATAATTAATACTAGAGTAGTCAGTTGTGGTTTATATTGTGTTACGACAATTATTCAGCCGAGGTGGGCGATGGAGGAATAGGCTAAGATTTTTCGTAGTTGGGTTTGGTTTAGGCCCCCTCAGCCCCCGGCAAATACAGACATTAGTCCAAGAATTGTTAATAGGAGGGGGTGAGTAAAGGGGGCTATTTGAATGATCAGTGCGAAGGGGGCTAGTTTTTGTCAGGTGGCCATGATTAGTCCGGTATTTAAGTCTAGGCCCTGTATGACGGGGGGTATTCAGAAGTGTGCGGGGGCCAGTCCTACTTTAAGAGCCAGTGCTATGGTAATTAAAATGGTTGCGGCTGGGTGTGTTAGGCAAGAGATGTTTCATTCTCCCGTAGTTCAAGCATTAATAGTACTGGCGAATAAGATAGTTGCCGCGGCTGCGGCTTGGGCTAGGAAGTATTTAGTGGCGGCTTCTACTGCTCGGGGGTGGTGGTGTTGAGTTATTAGGGGTAGAATTGCTAGGGTATTAATTTCTAGGCCCATTCAGGCTAGTAGTCAGTGGGAGCTTATGAAGGTGAGGGTTGTACCTAGGCCTAAACTTAATAACAAGGTTGTGACAATATAAGGGCTCATTGGTAAGAGAAGGGTTTTAACCTACATTTTTGGGGTATGGGCCCAAAAGCTTAATTAGCTGATCTTACTAGGAGGTGGTGTAATGGAAACACTTGGAGTTTTGATCTCCAGGATATGGGTTCGAGTCCCTTCTTTCTAGGAGCAGGAAGGACTTTAACCTTCATTTGTCACTCTATCAAAGTGGTCCTTGGGTACTCAGGCACGGCTCCATTATATTTGTGGGGGTAAACCTATAAGTGCGATGGGGAGGGCGGCGTGTCATAAAATGAGGGCCAGTGTCATGGGTAGGAAGTTTTTTCATACTAAATGTATGAGTTGGTCATATCGGAAACGGGGGTAAGAGGCACGAATTCATAAAAAGAGTATGGAAAGTAGGGCCGCTTTCGTTATAATACTGATTGAGGTTGCTTCAGGGGTATAGGGGAGATGTGTTGCCCCCAAAAAAAGAACGGTTGATAGTGTGTTTATCAGGAGAATATTGGCGTATTCGGCTAGGAAAAATAGTGCGAAGGGGCCACCTGCGTATTCTACATTAAAGCCTGACACGAGCTCTGATTCTCCTTCCGTGAGGTCAAATGGGGTGCGATTTGTTTCTGCTAAGGTGGAGATATATCATATGGCGGCCAGGGGCCAAGCGGGAATTAGGAGTCAAATAGCTTCTTGTGTCATGTTAAATATTTGAAGGGTAAAACCTCCTGAAAAAATGATGATTGATAATAGGATTAGGCCAAGGCTGACTTCGTAGGAGATGGTTTGGGCAACCGCCCGAAGGGCTCCGATGAGGGCATATTTTGAATTAGAGGCCCACCCTGAGCCTAGAATAGAGTAAACTGCTAGGCTGGAGAGGGCTAAAATGAACAACATGCCGAGGTTTAGGTCAGTTATTGGGTAGGGGAGGGGCATGGGGACTCATAATATTAATGCTAGGGTGAGGGCCAGTATGGGTGCGGTGAGAAAAAGTAGGGGGGAGGAGGTTGAGGGGCGGATGGGCTCTTTAATAAACAATTTAATACCATCCGCAATTGGCTGCAGGAGGCCGTAGGGGCCTACAATATTTGGGCCTTTGCGTAGTTGTATATATCCTAGGACTTTGCGTTCAATTAGGGTTAGGAAAGCTACTGCTAATAAAACTGGCACGATGTAGGCCAGGGGGTTAATAATGTGAGTAACTAAGGCGGTTATCATAATTAAGAGGAGGATTTGAACCTCCGGTTGAAAGGGCTTAGGTCTTTTGCAATTACCGGGCTCTGCCATCTTAATAATCTTATCTTGATGTAGGGATTGGCCCCCCTTTGTTTAATTTAGTTGATGTCATTAAGTTGGGGTGGGGCGTGTTGATGACATGGGCCCCCCTTTTCCGGTCCTTTCGTACTAGGAAAAGTAGCATTACAGATAGAAACTGACCTGGATTACTCCGGTCTGAACTCAGATCACGTAGGACTTTAATCGTTGAACAAACGAACCCTTAATAGCGGCTGCACCATTAGGATGTCCTGATCCAACATCGAGGTCGTAAACCCCCTTGTCGATATGGACTCTGAAAGGGGATTGCGCTGTTATCCCTAGGGTAACTTGGTTCGCTGGTCGGCGGGTGGCCGGATCTTTTGGTCAGAAATTCTGCGACTTAGAGTTGTTTTTCTTGGTTTTGGGGCGATAGCCCCGGTCCGCGTGGGAGCTTTGTTTTCTCCCGTGGTCGCCCCAACTGAAGACTCGGATCAGGTGCTATTTAGTTTACTGGGTCTTGACATAGTTGATCTTGTGTCTTAAGCTCCAAAGGGTCTTCTCGTCTTGTATGTGTATGCCCGCTTCTGCACGGGCAGATCAATTTCATTGACTTGAAAAGGGAGACAGTTAAGCCCTCGTTCCACCATTCATACAGGTCCCCATTTAAGAGACAAGTGATTGCGCTACCTTCGCACGGTTAAAATACCGCGGCCGTTTAATATGTCACTGGGCAGGTAAGACCTCCTATACGTTGGTTTGCAGGAGGCGATGTTTTTGGTAAACAGGCGAGGCTTATGTTTGCCGAGTTCCTTCCTTTTCTTTTAGTCTTTCCTATATTTACCTTCCGGTGTGGGGCCAACGATGTGGGAGTATGGAAATTTCTTGTTATTTTATATAACCATAGTGCCCTCTTTGGTTGGGTTCGTTAATTGCTAGTGGGGAGTCCGATCTAGAATACACGTAGGTTAGGAGAAGGGGTTTCCTTCTTATTACTCATTTTAGCAGTATCTCTTCCATGTGGGCATGGAGCGGCCTAATATTGTTAGGGGTCTAAGATAAAATATTTAAATAATAGATGATATTTCGTCGGAGCTTTAACGCTTTCTATTCAGGTGGCTGCTTTTAGGCCCACTGGAGTGGTGTATCTTATTTAGTATAATCTTTAACCTCCTGAAGAGGTTGTATCCTGTTTCAAAGGGGCTGTACCCCCTTTGACTAACTCTTGCAGATTTCTCATATTCGTAGAATTATGTGTTGTGAGGTGAGGAGTGCGAGGCTGAACTTCTATTCATTTCTTAGGCAACCAGCTATAACTAAGTTCGGTAGGTTTATCACCGCTATCCGGAGGTCTTCCCACTCTTTTGCCACAGAGACGGGTTGGCCCTAATTAATAGGCTGCCTCGGGATAGCTCACTTAGTTTCGGGGTCTTGAACTAAAGTGCGCTTTGCTCGAGGGGCTGGCTAAATCATGATGCAAAAGGTACGAGGTTTAATCTCTGCTTTGTAATGCTTTGATGATTTGTTTCATTTCTCTTTCAGCGTTCCCTTGCGGTACTTTTATTATTGCTTTTTTGGGGCCCTTTCTGTCACACGTACTGAGGCGGTAAAATGTTTTAATTTAGGATTTGTAGTTTTTTAAGATATTTTAATGTTATTTTAGATATTTGGGTAATTAAGCTAGCTGTTTAGCTCAGGGTAATCCAATTTGCATGGATGTTTTCTCGGTGTAAGGGAGATGCTTAACTGCCTCAGCCATACCCTGATTATTCCAAGTACACCTTCCGGTACACTTACCATGTTACGACTTGCCTCCCCGTGCTGATATTTGATGTATTAGGAATATTGTATAAGTGTGCGAGGGAGAGTGACGGGCGGTGTGTGCGCGTCTCAGAGCCTAATTCAAAAGGACTCTCTATTTGCTTTTTACTACTAAATCCACCTTCAGGCAGCATTTTCATGGCGCCATTCGTTTATGTTCTAGATGTAGAAAATGTAGCCCATTTCTTCCCACTCCATACGCTACACCTCGACCTGACGTTTTTGGGTAGGCCCATTTTGCTTACTGTTAGTCCTTCATAGGGTAAGCTGACGACGGCGGTATATAAGCGGGGGAAACAAGGAGTGGTGAGGTTTAACGGGGGGTATCGGTTTTAGAACAGGCTCCTCTAGGTGGGTCTGAGACACCGCCAAGTCCTTTGGGTTTTAAGCTGTGCTCGTAGTACCCGGGCGAATGTGTGTGTAGTGGTACATCTGGGTTTAGGGCTAAGCATAGTGGGGTATCTAATCCCAGTTTGTTTCTTAGCTTTCGTGGGGTCAGGAGTGCTTTAAAGCTACTTTCGTGTAGGGGCCTCGTGCCTCCGTAGTGCGTATGACGGCTTAGGGGGTCTTTGGCTTTATTTATTTTGATCCCTAACCACCCTTTACGCCGTGGCTAGCAACTCGGGTCTTTCGTATAACCGCGGTGGCTGGCACGAATTTTACCGGCCCTATTAACCCTGACTAAGTCAAGTTTACACTTATGGTTTAATGTCTATTACTGCTGAATTCCCTTGGGGGAGTGGCGTAGCAAGGCGTCTTGGGCGTAAACAAAGGTGTGCCTGATGCCCGCTCCTCGTCCCCGGGCAGGGGATTGAGGGCATTCTCACGGGGCTGCGGAGACTTGCATGTATAAATCGGGTTAAAGTTGATAGTAAAGTCAGGACCAAACCTTTATGCCTGCGGAATATTATTGGGATTCATCTTAACATCTTCAGTGTCATGCTTTAGTTTAAGCTACGCTAGC